CAGCACTGGATCTGTATCACCCCCGGACTGGTACTTAAATTGGCTCAGCAACTGGAGGATCCGTATCTGACTTTCGATCTTTTGGATCAGGAACTAGTGAATCCGCGGGCAAGATGCTGCCACTTTGACTGCTGCCTCTCTAGCTGCTGTTGGTAGCTATGCATTTGGCATAAGAAAACAATATCAAATTGTGGGACAGGGATAGGCTCTCAGGAGGGGATGCCACGGGCCCTGGATCTATTATAGGCTCTAGAGCAGATGCAGCCTCAATAGCTACTAGCTCATATGCTGGTGGGACTGCCGGATAAGCATCATATTTAACTAAATCTCCATCTCGAACCCTACTACTGACAGGTCAAAAATCCAGTCCTAGTTGTTTAGGATCCAGATGAAGTTCCATCTACGGAGGCACAAGCAGCATCTAAGCAAGCGCAGAGGCACGCCCCGTGGCGAAGGCAAAGTCAGAGCAAGTTTATTAGGGTGGGTGGGAACAAGAAGCCACCCGCGGGAGAACAAGACAGAAAGACAGACGGGGCGGAGAAAGCAGTAAGGCAGAAGGACAAGAAAAGGACGGTCAAACAGGCCTGGAACGGAAAGGGCAGGAAAGAAAATAGAAGTTTGGGGCCTTATCCGATAGGAATTCTATTACTACTCATCTCACCAAGATAGAAACTATGGGACTCTTATGTATATAACATTCTTATCGATCATGGCATTCCTTACTCTAACTAGTGAGCAAGGTATTTTAATTGCTTACTTGTTAGAGTAAAGGAGAAGGAGAAGCAGCAGCCTTTTTCTAGCAGCAAATGATGCGATTGAAGCTAGCAACACAGGCATTTTAGGGCACTTGTATCTGTTTATAGCACAAAGGTTGCGAAGTAACTCCTTCTATTCATGGTCCGAAGATGATGTTAATTATACCATTGATTAGGTTTGTGTGACTCCAAAAGCCCTCTGAAGAGAGAGAGGCAAAACAGAAGCTTCGACCTGGGAATGAAAGGGGATCCGCTATCGGGAAGAGGAGGAGAGCTTGCCCCAATTTCTTTCCGGTGACCTTTCATCTAAAGGATTTATTAACGGCGTGTAAAGTCTCACTCCTAGATCTTTTTTTAAGAATGGATTAATCGGAGCAGTAAGCTTACGTTTTAGCCCGCAATACAATAGTGACTTCTATAGAAAGTCTAATCAAAGGTGGAAGTGTAAACTGTTCGTCCTTAGTAGATCTAGGAATGGGATATACCCTATCTAATTGTGCAGCGGGGATAGTGGTTGTTCTCAACTAAAGCCAATGCTAAGCTAAAGGCGCACTGAAGAGTAGTAGAGATGTGGAGCTTGACTTACCAGAGTAAGAGCGCTAATACATAGTGAGACGGGACTTCATAAGCCTGAGGGTATGTCAGATGCAGAAGATAGATAAGATGGCGATCCGCTTGCTAAGCTTTGTGATAGAGAATTCCATTCTTCAATTAAAGATCGTGGGACACAGTAACTCGAAAGAAATGAGAGGCTTTCCGTGAGGAAAGAGCTTTACTATTTGAAAGGGGAGAGGGTTTAGAGCTCGTTAATCAATCCTTTAGAGGTTACCATTGTCCTAAAGCAATGCTTTTCTTAAGGAATTGACAAGGGCCATGAACTTGTATTTGTACTTGGAAGAAGCGAGGAAAGAGAGAAACCTAAGTCACTATTGTCCCATGGAAGACTCTAATATCCCTAAGCAACATCGAGACTTTGCCAAGAATCAAATCCAATTGAAGCAAGGTTCGACTTCGACTTAGCGGATATAAGAGGATGGTGGGGTTCTTCAATGAAGTATTCTATCCTGTTGTGAAAGACAGCTCTATTCGCTTGGATTCACGGTTGTTGATTAGCTCATCGGGTTAGATAGTCGTGATTGGGCTATTCACGCTTGGTAACTTCCCGGCATTAGGGTTTTTTGGATAGTTGCTCGGGTGGTGATGAAGAAAGAGGCTAGACCAAAAGACTTGTCTCTTCGGGTGGTCCAGAAGGGCGGAATATAAATAATCGCTTGGTGGCGGATGTGACCGAATGGACTGCCTCTTATTCCAGGTCATCATCACGGAAGATTGCCTAAAGGGACCAGAGGACCTACGGGCTGACGTACCACTTGAAACTGAGCTTCTTTCTTCTCTTAATATGTGAGAAATCGAAGACAAATAAAAGAGTAACAAGAAAAATGCTGACGGCGGTTATAAGTTTTCTTTTTCCTGAGTCAATCTATCCGTATCATTTACTTTTTTTTTATTATTATTTCATAGGAAATAATGTTAACATACAAGTAACCTGTAAAAAGTATGAAAATCGCTTTCTATAGGCAACCATTAGCCTCTGATTGACACTGCTGAAGGAAGAGCCTTAAGAAAAGAAAGGCACCGAAGGTGTGAAGGCAGTAGGGGCAATGAAACTGATTAGGGCATTTGGCCCCCCTAATAAAATTAGGAGCTTTCTTTGGCGCTGCTGTAAAGATTACATAGCTGCTAATTTTATACGGCGAGTCTATTCAAAACTCATGTTCCTATTGCCTTTGCAATGATGAAACCTTGGTTCACTTTTTTAATCATCTAGATTACGTCGGTGTTCAGTGTACTTTAGTACAAGATCTAAAGGAATGCTTTGCATTACAAGTGGAACGAGGGGAAGAGTCTTTGATCTTCACTTTTTTGGTGAAGAATGAAGAAGGACATAAACAAAGTTAATGAAAAAACCATTTTTGGTAATGAAAAAGCGTGACGAGAATTCTAAAAAGGATATGTTAGAAGGAGCAAAATCAATAGGTGCCGGAGCTGCTACAATTGCTTCAGCGGGAGCTGCTATCGGTATTGGAAACGTATTCAGTTCTTTGATCCATTCTGTTGCCCGAAATCCATCATTGGCTAAACAATCATTTGGTTATGCCATTTTGGGCTTTGCTCTAACCGAAGCTATTGCATTGTTTGCCCCAATGATGGCCTTTTTGATCTCATTCGTATTCCGATGTTTGTGAAAGAATAGAAAAAATGCGATCCCGGATTTATGGCTTTGTATCATATGTTTGTGGGGGCTTCAGAAAAAGACCTAAAGAGAAAAGGGATCCAGATGATATTTCTATTAAAAGACTCTCAAAGAGCGAGATGGCTCAAAGAATCGCCGATTCTATTAATAATAATAAGACTGGCGATGATGGCTAAACATTTGGTTGAGAGGCGGGCTAGTCCCCGAAAATGCTCGTTCCTGTGTCGTTGGGGCTTACATTTTGTTATGTCGGAAGAGAAAAGCAATTCAAAGGTTGCGAACGGAGTGAAGCTGCTCGAACCTTAGTGAGAGGCTCCGAAGGATAAGTGAAGAAACGAAGTGAAGGTTGCGAAGCAAAGGTGCCGACGAAGGAGGCGAGGTGAGGCTACGAAGTAGGCAGTGAAGAGAGAAAGGTTATTTTTTAGTCTTTCCACTCATAGGCTCATGCAACTTATTGACATGCTGGCGTCAGCTGCATGGCGAGATCTTCTATAAGACTCGAGATCGGGATGAGAAAGAGAGCGATTTGCGGAAAATGATAACTTTGACAGCTAGGTAAAATGAACTTTTTGAAAAAAAGGAACGATCTCCTTAGCGAAAATGGGAAAGTAAGATTTGGCATGTAGGTAAATTAGAATTTTCCTAAAAGTAGGATCCGTTTCGGGCAAAAAGGGCAAGGTAAGAAATCACGTGTAGGTAAAACGGAATTCTTGCAGATCGAGCAGGTTTTTATTAGCTAAAACGGTAAAGTGAGATTTCACACTGGTAGAACTTGTGAAAAATTTCACTCTTTCAGAGCCTTTGCTTCCCACCTCACTACGTTCGGTACCTACTATGCTATCTATGGTCGAGCACTTCACTGCCACCTCGCCGTCCTCTTCATTTCGTTCCTTGGGTGGAAGACTATTTGAAAAGTGGGATTCTTCGGGGCAGATCCTTTTTTTTATTCGTTTTCGGCCGACTTTTCAATTCTATTCATGATGAGCAGGCCTTGGTGTAGTTATACGCAATGCCCAGGAAGTTGGGAGGGTTATCCCTCACTTGCTGCTCCGCACAGCTGAAGCAGAAGCTATACTCTGTGGTTTCGAGCTATCACATCGGTTGAATTTGAGGAAAATCTACATAGAGAGTGACTCACAAGAATGAATTACCAATCTGAAGAACCGGAAGTATTCTGGGGACTGAACCATTTACCCACTGATCCGCATGATCAGGAAAAAGCAGTCGGAATTCTCTGAGGTTCACTGGAACTGGGTTCCAAGAGAAGCTAATTCTGCCGCCGCCTCGCTTGCCGATCGGGAGGTGGGACTTCAATGTTGGGTCGACAGACCACCACCTTCCCTGCTTCGCGTTCTTACTGCTGATGGATTACCTGGTCCTCCGACCCATCTTGGTCTGAGTTTTGACTTTTGTTTGTTAAGTTTTTCTTTCCCGTTTGGGGTTTTCTCTCTGAGCTACCTTGTTTGTATCGGCACGGTTCAGTAGTTATGCCTCTTTTTATTTACTGCTTATTGGTTCTTGTGGGCCTGTCCACGAGATCCTTGTCCTGTTGCTTTGGGCTTTTGGGCCTGCTGTACTGTTTTCTTGGCCTTCTGGCCTTCTATGAAATCCATCCATTGACCAAAGCCCTTCCGTGCCGTTCTCGTCGTAAAGTAAAGCTCGCCTTGGGAAAACAAACCTCTACAGAACGGACAAGCCGACTCAAAGGAAGCGAAAAGTCCCAACCGCAGGAAGTTGACCGTGAAGTTGTTGGAGGGGAAGCCGAGCATTGACCCTTGAATGGCAGCCTGTACATCCAATGTGTACCAGTTTTGTATTCAAAAGCGCAGGAAGATGGATTTCCTTGAAAAAGGAGAAGAGAGCCAGCCTAGTGAAAACATGATTGCGGAATTCCTGGTAAATTGCACTTCGTTTCGATGATGACACCTTTCTTTCAGAACCTCCCCATATGGTTGAGCGAGGCAGAGACAGACAAAGAAACAGAAGGACAAACTGCTTTAATAAGATTCAACCTACCATACGACCTAAAAAGCAGCGGGGGCCCTTCCGAACGAGAGAAATCCTCATTGCGTCGAAACTTACGAGTATGAGGAGGGACGAAGCGGCTTGACCAATGGATAGGGAAAGGGGCGAATTGGTTGTTATGCAAGATCAGTTATTCGGGATCTATTCTTATCCGGCAAGATCCATTTATTAATATAATAGATCACTTCGGAATGGCCATCCGATCGTCCTGGCCCTAGTCACACCGGCTCAATCAATTGGTTCTATAACCAAAGAAATAAAGTCCCTTCGAAACTTCACGGGGCTAGCAACTACTACGATGACTTTGCTGCCTCACCCAAACCCACTGCCATCTAAAGTTCCGCTTTCCTCTCTCCCGGAGACCATTCGCTTACTGAAAAAGCAGAATGAAAATGTGATATTTCATGCTTTAGGCACGAGTCGACTGCTAGCAGTTAGGACTCGTTACACAAGCGAAACAACTCTCTTTCTTTTTCCTATTTCTCCATGTATTGAGAATTCGTAAAGCTTCGCCTTTCGCCTCCCAAAAGAAAAGTAGTAGATAGGGGGAGGTGGACTTTATCCTGGAAAAACTTCTAAATGAATCACATTTCTGAGACAGATGCAATTCAAGACAAGATAGCAAAGACCTGGCTTGATTCAGGACGAGAGCTAAGTTGTATTTCAGAAGTGTACTTTATCATTAGGGAGAAGTGAGCTTTGCCACGTATAGTAGATGGGAATTTTTGTTTTTGAGACTCATTTTGCACCATTGATTCTAGCCAAAAGACTTCAAGTTCGTGAATTATAGGTTTTAAACATCATATATGTAATGACGGCCTCCTCCTCACTCTGGTGAAAATTTGGTCTTGACGCGCCGGGCAATGCCTTACCAGCGTTTGACCTCAAAAGAAGATTTTTCGAGCTCTGCCTCAAGCTTTGCAGCTCGGTCTTCACTAGCCAATCGGACACTCAGCAGCTCGTCATGGAGAGAAAGATTCTCGCCCTGAAGACGCTTGATCTCATCTCCCAAAGTAGTGCACTTCCAACACCTTGGGCGCCCACCAACCTGAACGGGGGTGAAAGTCCACAAATAAGGAAGGGGGAGGATAAAACAAGATGGTCGAGAAAAGACCACAAGCAGACCAGAGAAGCCAAGAAGTGCTTACCGAGTCCACACGCGGAGGCGCCGTTCTGTCCGGATGATCCGGAGAAACCAGAAGTGGATCCTCAGTGCTCAGATCCTGACAAGAGCACAGTCAAGAGTCAATACAAGGATAAAAAACAACAAAACAAAAGAAAAAGAAGGCCCGAAATGGGTAGCGAAAGAAAAGTCGAGGCAAACGAAGGTGCATACCTCAACTTTGACTTGAGGAGTGGAAGCATCAGGAAGACCCGAAGTAATAACCTCCGCCTCAGCAGAAGCCCTCGCCGGTGCAAGCAACTTGAAAGGCAGGTGCTGTTTACACATTTACATCCGCTCTACCTTCTCCTGGCCGAAACCTTGAAGAAGGTTGCGAAGCAAAGGTAATTCGAACTCACTCCCAAACGGTAGAGGAAATTACATAAAGAATAGAAGAAAGGATTCTGGCTTATCATTAACAAGATAGCTTGGAGCCCTCCTCCGCCCTAGTGAGCGAAATAAGAACTCAGAGATAGAGCCATTAGGGGAGAAAAAAGAACCTAGTTAGTGCACTAACTCAAACCTAGTTCTTGCACGAAATGTCCTGCTAACATAGGAGCACTCCTACTAAGAAATGGAAGAGCAAACTGGGTCAAAGGGCTATTACAAAAAAAGTTATGGACTCGGATATGACCTTCTAATGAGAGTTCCTTGGGGATATATGAATTAGTGGACATATACAAGAACGACCCATTTTCTTACACAAGCATTTCTGTACTCAGATCGGTAGGTATGGAGGTCTTTCCAGTTAGACAATCAGTTATATACGATTCAACGGGCATTCAACAAGATAACCCCGAAACGAGGCAACCCCGTTCACTCCGACAAGAAAGGTTCTGAAAGAAAGCAAGTAAACTACCTCGCTCTCCCTAGTGGGAGGAAGAGTTATAGTTCAAGCTACCTGAGCTAACTGCTTTTCACTCGAATTCAACTTCACTGCTCTTAGAGCGGAGTCGACATAAAAACTGAACTTCACTTCCATCCTCAAGAGAGGAACCTACTCAACAGGGAATCCCCCCGGCCGCACCTGATAATGCTGTGGTGGACGGCGAAAGGCCCTGGGATGCCCTTGTAAAGGCTATCAGGGACATATTAGATGATTGCTTCTAGGAGTTTGTTCAACATTTTTTCTTGATTTGATAGGAATAGACTTTTTATTCTTTCTTTTTTCCGGTATGCCGCTCCGCGAGCAAGGAGCGAGAGAACCAAGGGGGCTGTGGTGATGTCAGAATTTGCACCTATTTGTATCTATTTAGTGATCAGTCCGCTAGTTTCTTTGATCCCACTCGGTGTTCCTTTTCCATTTGCTTCCAATAGTTCAACCTATCCAGAAAAATTGTCGGCCTATGAATGTGGTTTCGATCCTTTCGGTGATGCCAGAAGTCGTTTCGATATACGATTTTATCTTGTTTCAATTTTATTTATTATCCTTGATCCGGAAGTAACCTTTTCCTTTCCTTGGGCAGTACCTCTCAACAAGATTGATCCGTTTGGATCTTGGTCCATGATGGCCTTTTTATTGATTTTGACGATTGGATCTCTCTATGAATGGAAAAGGGGTGCTTCGGATCGGGAGTAATCACTAGTGATAGGGCGGGGGAAGGACAAAGGAAAGAGCGATGCCCACATTAAATCAATTGATTCGTCATGGTAGAGAAGAAAAACGGCGCACGGACCGTCCTCGAGCTTCGGATCAATGCCCCCAGAAGCAAGGAGTATGCCCGCGTGTTTCAACGAGAACACCGAAAAACCCTAATTCAGCTCCACGTAATATAGCCAAAGTACGGTTGAGCAATCGACACGATATATTTGCTCAAATTCCAGGCGAAGGTAATAATTTACAGGAACATTCTATGGTGTTAATAAGAGGAGGTAGGGTGAAAGATTTGCCAGGTGTGAAATCCCATTGTATTCGAGGAGTCAAGGATTTGCTGGGATCGAAGAATAGGCGGATCAAAATATGGTGCGGAAAAACCCAAATCGAGATGAATGGAAGATGCCTCTGGAACTTACTTGTTTTTCTAGATCAGTCGAGGTATTCATTGAAAAGTCTCAATGCTATCTTCGACGGTCTTGAGAGCGAGGGCCGCAATAGCGACCACTTTAAACTCTGAAGAGCCGTGCATTAATTTGAAATATTTAACCCCGGCATCCACCAAAAGGAGTACCGTCAGCCCCAAAAAGGGGTACCATAACAGCCACCCCTGCTGGCTGACTGATTGCAGGGAGCGCAGGAGGCTAAGGCTCCGTGTTCGGCTCTGGTAAAGAGGGCGGGGGGTAGGCTTGGAAGGAAAGTAAGAGTGGGTTTTAACCGGGATGGAGTTATGGCAAGAATAGGAGGTCCTACACTCGAGCACAACCGCTTATTTAGTTGATATTGTTGGTTACGGCCCGTGGACCTCGATCAAAAGAGGAAGGAAGGCCAATGCCAATGCCCATCATACCATTCGGGGATGTCAGTCAGGCCATTCCAGGAGACAGCAAGCGGGCTGGGACCGAAGCTCGCTATGCGGAATGAACGGGAAAGTGGGTAGAAAGTCTTGAAAAAGGGTTTTTCCTTTTTTTTTTGTGGCTCGCTCTCTTCTGTCATGCCTATGGTGAGTTGGCCCATTGCGAATTAACCTCAGTGCTTCCAATCAGGTCATGCACTTTTATAAGATGCGGCTTCAAAATCGGGGGGAATTTTGAGTAGGGGGTAAGGAGGGTGCCGAGGTCTTAATAGAAAGGGCTTGATAGTCCCGTCTGCTAGGCTTTTCCGAACTTCCCTTCGCCTTTCTGCCCGTGAAATCCTTTTCTTCTGCTTTTTCCCAACGAGATATCCCCATTCTTTAGTATTGAAGCATATATTAGTTCCAGAGAATCATCTGAACATTCTGAGATACGGTTGTCAAATGGGGGAAGAGGAACGAGAGGCGTCCCTAAGCTTTCCGGCTCACTAGTAGGTGACGAGGGGATTTCGAAAAAGGGGCAATTTTTTCTACCGTTCGGATACATTCTTCCTTCTTCACCTTTTCAACCCACCCTTACTAATACTAAAAAAGCAAATTTGCCTCTTCCTGGAAATGAATTGAGCGGCAGCGAGGAGGTCCGGTTCCGTAGTGATTTCTTCTTCTTTTGGAACCTGGGGACAGAGAAAGTTACTTCGTAGTTTTGAATTCTGAGAACCTCCTTCGAATTCTAGAACTTGAGGGGTCTCAGAGGCATCTCTCTTCGAGCGGGAGTGCAAGCCGGATGGTGTTACCGCGGTCTGGTATTTGTTTGTAGCGGTGTAGGTTCGTGAGTAGTGACTTGTCCCCCTTGATGTTGTGGCAGTATAGATCGCCATATTACTAGCTTCAGTGACATTGGGGGCTTTGCTTCGCAACCTTAACTTCGTTTCAATTGATAGGATTTAAATTCCTAGATGACATGACGCAAAGTATGACACTCTTCGTGGACAGATTCAAAAATAGTCGAGCCGGGGAGTGCTTTATCTCTGGCATAGAAATGGCTTTCCAGGCCCCGCTTTGCGGTGCTCTGTTGTCTCTGTGCATTCTGCTTTGCTTGAACCGCATTAATTTGATCCGAAGTGATGGTAACCTCTTGAGTTGGCTGCTGGGTTCTTAGGGTATTGTATTCTTCGGCTTTCCTTCTCCCCTGAGGAAAGTGATAGACCCACTCGTCTGGATGCATTCAAAGAGTTGAGGGAATGTTCGGAAATCTCCTAGCACCATCGCTTCGGCCCCCGCAGGTTATCGATAACCATCTGTACCCTCTTTTCTTTTATGTTCCATTTTGTTTGCTTTAGCTGCCATGAGTTAACAAAGGTAATGAATTGGCTGCGTTTTTTGACCTGGTGGAACTACTGGCTGGTGAATCTGTCAATCACATCGTCAAAACTACGTAGAGCATCAAGGGGGAGAGATGAGTTCCACTTGAGTGCTTCCTAACGAAAGGTCTTTCACTAAGCGGCCTCGGCAATCCCAAGTGATGATATGGGTGGCCGCCCCTCGGTATCTTGAAGCGAGCGGATGTCATACAAAATCCTTGAATCTCCGGTCTGCTCTACTGCAGCTTGTATCATTGCCTCAATCTCTATCTTTCCAGAGCGAGCATAGTTTAACTCTTCAATAGGAGATTCATAAGCGGATTGCCAAAGAAGGTGCAGGAGCCCCGGATGATTGGGAATCGGAATGTGGGTACTTGACCGGATGCCCCTCCGGCTTGCTTCATTGTATTCATGAATTCTTTGTTTGATTCTTCTGGCTTCTTCCTCTTCTGCTTTTCCCCGGGGCCCGGAATTCCGGCAAAGACCAAGAAGTACGACACAAAGAAAGCGCGAAAAGATTTCGTATTCAATTATGCACGATTTACTGTACTGGGGTTGTCTTCCGGGAGTAAAGCGCGGTAAGCTTCCTAAGGGTATGTCTTCTCCGGAAGGACACACCCAACCGGTAAAAGGGTCTCCTTTGGCCTCCGCCTCCCGTACGGTTGTTTTCAAAAAGTAGTGCAATCAAAAAGGATTCTATGAAAGAATTCCTGAGTCGAGAGAAATGGGAGTAAGCCTTTTGTATTCTGTTTACTTAGCTCCTGTCTATCTCTATCTATCAAAATAGAACGAACCGCGGAGAAAGATCAGTCCAGTATTTAGAACTAGATTCGGAAAATTCACATACATAAAAAAAAGGGTGAGGCTCTTTCGATTCTAGTTTCGATTACAAAAGAGTAGAAAGAAGACTAACTACTCAATTCGAAGTCGACACCCCTTGCTTCCTTTACGAAGATTTCCCTTCTTTGCTTCTTTTGTTTGAGGTTGTAAAAAAGAAAGCGGGGGAGTAGGGGATTTTCCTGTCCTCCTCACTGCCCCAAAAGAAGATGGCTCTGTCGCTAAGCGAGAGGACACCGCAAGACAAAAAGGAACTATATGCTTAACACAAACTTTCAGGTCGCGCGTAGAGGTCACTTTAGCTTGTTGTACCGGTCGTCAAAAGAAGGTTGTAGCATTTCCTATACATTTTTGTCTAGGGGATGTAAAAGAGGGCTTTCTCGTGGGGCGAGTTTTCTCACTATACAATGAGCACTACGAACGAAGGGCCAACGACGAGGGGGCGGCGAAGAAATTCTGAGTTCATGCATCTGGCAGTTTTCTTGATGCATTCCTGTTGAGAATGAAGAAGAAAAGAGATCATCTTTTGAAGGGGGTTACGTAGATCTTCTATTATGCCGTAATTCGTTGATTGCTCCGTACGTGGAAAAACTCCTGTTCGTTGCGGTTGGTCATAAATTTGATTCTACACGGCTTTCGAGAACAAATATTGGACCGGGAAGAAAAGGGGGTAAAGTCAAGTCTAAGCGCATATGGCACGAAAAGGAAATCCGATTTCGGTAAGACGTGATCTGAATCGTAGTTCAGATTCAAGTCGGTTCAGTGAGGGCGACCGCGAAAGTCACCGAATGGGTCAGTCTTTTCCTTCAGTTTGTCCTGCATGGGAGGACGTTGGTACGGACACGACTTCTTCTAAGGCTAGAAGACCACTGGAAGACCCCCGGGACCAGAGCATGTCGTGAAAGAGGCACACTGGGCGGGCGTGCTTCGACCGTGTCTCCGGGGCACAGTTGAATGTAGATATCATGAATGCGAGGTGCAGGAGACCAGGCCGAGAAACCCGGGCAACCACTCCCCTATGTGCCGATCGCTAGCGCATCCAGGGCCCCGGCACCCAGCTCAGCCGGAGAGGCCTAGCCTGATCCTGATCTGAGAAGTGCTAATTCGGTTCGGATAGACTTCATTCAAGAGCGCTGCCGCCCTAATAAAACAAGTGCTAAGTTTCAGATCAGTGAATAAACCGAAACCGGAAGAGACGTTTCTCGCTCGGCGCCTAAAGCGCACTATGCTCCGCTTCAACAAATGAGAGTTTTCGGTGGAACCGGTGAACCACGCGAGCTGGTTAGATGCGCGGGACAGAGGGCTCGTAGTACCTGCTAGCGCAGCTATGCAGTGTAAGGGAAGGAGCCTAAATCGAACCCCTTCTTTCTTTTTTTTCTTTGAAAAAAGCAGTACAAAGAAATTCTCGGATGAGACTAAGCAGCCACCGACCGTTCTGACGCACCCCTGACCTATCTTGATTAAGACCGAAAACTCTCAAAAATGGAGCCTAGTTTAAGCTGTCAAACAAATGATAGAATAGAAAATAAAAAATAACCACTGGTGGATGCTCAGTAAAGAGAGTTGTAGATTCAAGGACGTTTAGGCTTTACTAATAGAATATATAGGGCGTTTTTTTTATCACGGTGCGCGGGTTTGGAACCCTATACAAGGGGCGTTTCCTTTCAAATGACAACTGCCTCTTCCTGCTGCGAGGGGAAACCAAACCGCCCCCCCGCCCGCTCAAGTACCAGTTGCTTCGCCGGTAGGCCCACTTAAGTTAGGGGGGCATTGTCCCTCAGTTCTTACCAACCTCCGGTGTGTAATCGACATGTTTCTAGCGGTTGAATAAGAATCATTGATTCCCTCTACTGTCCATTTCTTATTCATTTAGGGCGCTCGGCCGGTGCTCCTTTAAAAAACCATAACAACTCTGAACGTAAGGGAAGATAAGGGAAGACCACCTGAGCGAACCGACCGAAAGGACTTGACTTATTCGAACCGAACGATAGCGGCTTAAAGCGAAGCCTATCACGAGCAGCGTCGGTGCGCGGGGAGGAGCATCTCAAAGTATGGGGCAAAGGATCAAGCGCTTTGGCTTTGTCCCCCGGGATCCACCACAGGTTGGGTTTGAGAGCCGTGTGATGGGTGACTATCCAGCACGGTTCGGGGAGCACTTTTAGTCTGCGTTGGTGAATGGAAGCCCCCACTATCAAGCAAGAAAGAAGCGGCTCTTCCCATGGCGGAGTCACCATTGACTCTATTTATTATTATGGTAAATCAGTGTATCAAGATGTCAATCTGAGATCTTATTTCGGTTCGATACGTCCACCTACGAGACTGACCTTTGGCTTTCGTCTCGGTACGTGTATTATTCTACATTTTCCCAAAAGAGCATTCATTCATTTCTTTCTTCCCCGTCGACCACGACGACTGAAACGACGCGAAAAATCCAGAACCGGAAAGGAGTGGTGGGCTTTTGGGAAAGTCGGGCCGATCAGGTGTCTTCATTCAAGCGACGATACAGAAGAAGAACGAAACGAAGTGAGAGGCCGGGGGGCAGGGAAAAGAGTCGAGTCGATCAGGCTCGACGACCGGGAGAAGCAAAACGAAATTCGGATTTGGCCGAAAAAGAAGCAACGCTATGGATACCATGACCGATCACCATCGAGAAAGAATAATCTTTTTAAATCACTTCGGGTCAGCAGGGCTTTCAAGCATCCGAAATACGCCGGGGTTGTAAATGACATAGCGTTCCTGATAGAAAATGACGACTCCTTCAGAAAAACAAAGTTATTAAAGTTCTTTTTGCCAAAGAAATCCGGCCCGACGAGTCATCTACTTAAAAGGACCCTCCCTGCAGTGCGCCCCTCTTTGAATTATTCGGTCATGCAATACTTATTGAATACAAAGAACCAAATTAATTTAGACCCCGTCGTAGTTCTCAATCATTTCGTGGCACCAAGCGTGTCTGAACCATCTACGATGGGGGGAGCGAATGCACAGGGAAGAAGCTTAGATAAGAGAATACGTTCTCGCATCGCTTTTTTTGTAGAAAGCTCGACCAGCGAGAAAAAGTCTTTGGCCGAAGCCAAAAAGAGGTTGACCCACTTCATTCGCTTGGCGAATGATCTTCGCTTCGCGGGAACAACAAAAACCACCATCTCGCTCTTTCCTTTTTTCGGTGCTACCTTTTTCTTTCCAAGGGATGGGGTTGGGATGTATAATAACCTTTTTTTTGAAGATGCCCGGGAACAACTCCTAGGTCAATTAAGAATCAAATGTTGGAACCTCATGGGTAAGGATAAGGTAATGGAATTGATAGAGAAATTCATAGACCTAGGTAGGATAGGAGAATTGATAAAGGGAATAGAGATGATGATAGAGATCATACTGAGAAACAGAAGAATTCCGTACGGGTACAACTCTTATTTGAACGAAGTGAAAAAAATGCGATCTTTGTTGTCTAATAGAACAAACACTAATATCTTAATTGAGTCGGTCAAGATAAAATCTGTTTATCAAAGTGCTTCTCCGATTGCTCAAGACATCTCTTTTCAACTGAGAAACAAAACAAGATCATTTCGTTCCATTTTTAGTAAAATAGTGAAGGATATTCCATTAGTAATGAAAAAAGGGGTTGAGGGGATCCGTATATGTTGTTCAGGTCGATTAAAAGGCGCAGAAATAGCTAGAACTGAATGCGGAAAGTATGGAAAAACATCTCGTAATGTATTTAACCAGAAAATAGATTATGCTCCTGCGGAAGTATCTACTCGTTATGGAATCTTAGGTGTCAAAGTGTGGATTTCATATAGTAAAAAAAAAAAGGGACGTGCTATATCCGAAACGTACTAAATCTAGTAAATCTCGTAAAGGCAGATGTAGTAAGGGTTGCGAATCGGACGGTACACAACTTGGTTTTGGAAGATATGGCACTCAAAGTTGTAGAGCTGGTCGTCTTTCACCATTGAAGCAGCGCGTCGGGCTACAACCGGAGAATTCCATCGTGCTATGAGCCGAAGAAATCGTAAGATATGGGTAAGAGTTTTCGCAGATCTCCCTATTACCGGGAAACCTACAGAAGTAAGAATGGGAAGAGGAAAAGGAAATCCTACGGGTTGGATTGCTCGTGTGTCCACGGCATTTGAAATGGATGGTGTGAGTTTGTCAAATGCTCGCCAAGCCGCTACATTAGCGGCGCATAAATAATGTTCGTCAACCAAGTTTGTTCAGTGGTCGTAACGTAATTGGTTAGTGGGGAAAAACGGGGGCGGGATTCAAAAGAATTAGGCGAAGTGTTTGTTCCTGAACGACGGAAGTGGAAAGACACTACGGGAGAGGGATATACTCCTTGATTTTTGTAATCGCCGAAATTGTACGACGAACCTTTTTGTTCCAGGCGTACGACCCTGATACGTTACGGTTTTTATCCGCCGGCCCGGTTTATAAAGTGATAGTAGTAAGAATAAATAAGAAAGAGAAAAGCGGAAAGGCGGGAGAAAGGAAGAAAAGTATGTATGTATCCCGGGTCGAAGGAATTAGAAGAAGATTGAATGGATTATCCCCCGTCGCACGAACCATTTATGATGGCCGCGTCTGGGTGGATTGTGGTGCTACCATTCCTTTAGGATACCTTTCGGCTTCAATAAAAACTCTTCCCCCTTAGTTTTTATAGATATTTAGTTTGTACGGTAACTCCACTCAACCAACAAAGTAAATTCCATACTAAAAGTGGAGTTACGGTAGTTCAATCTATAAAGGAAGGACAATCGATCGCACTTGGCGCAGAACCACCTAACGGTGGCTCTTTACTCCCTCAATCTTCTTCTTTTTCTTTCACCCTTCATCCCCTTTTTTATCAATAGGGAGCTACGAGCAAGGCAGCTCTGCTCCGGAAAGAAAAAAAGCCGGCAGGTCCTTTTCCACTTGATCGCAAACTCATGAGCAAAGCCGCCCCTCATGCAGCATATGAGCTTCACTAAAAGCCGGTTCTATTGGCGGGCCGCCATGAGAACAAAGAAAGCCGCACTATCTCCTTGCAGCTTTGCCTGCCGCGCTTCGGTCAGTAGGATGGATAGCAAAGCCGCCTTCGGCCCTTCGCTTAGTAAGCCCCTCTTCGGGCCGCGTCTAAACTAAATTAAGGGGATAAGGGCCCGTACTCTCTCTTCTGTAGATACGCTATCCCTTTCGGCCATGGTATGGGGGAATGTCGACCACAGGGTGAGATGATCTTCTAATACGAGGGCGAGTTGCTGGTCAAGTCATGAAACTTAGTAATTTTGATCAACATGGCTGCAAGTGGACTGGGTTTATGTGTTTGAACTGACTACGACCAAAGTCGCGGCGACTTCAACCAAAAAAAGGGCGACCCCCACCTCACTTACGAAGAAATAGTTGGAGCTGGGCTCCGAACTATGAGAGTTTGCTTTTGTTTCATGTTTCTAAGAGCGGTGTGATCCCTTATTTGATCAGACCGCTCCTGGTGTTCGAAATAGTCATTAATGGTCGGCTTTATTGGTACCCTTTCGGTATGCGTTGCGAACACTTTCATTTTTAGCGTCTCATCTTCTCAAGAGAAGCAAAACTAGAACGGATAGAGCAGATGGTCCAACTACATAACTTTTTCTTTTTCATTACTTCCATGGTCGTGCCTTGTGGCACGGCAGCACCCGTACTATTGAAATGGTTTGTCAGTAGAGATGTTCCCACAGGTGCCCCTTCTTCCAATGGTACTATAATTCCTATTCCTATCCCTGCATTCCCTCTTTTGGTCTATATACATTCCAGGAAATTCATACGCTCCATGGACGGAGCAAAAAGTGGAGTCTTGGTCAGAGCAAGCCGCCCTATTTTATTACCAGACATAATTGAGAGAGGCTCAGCCGAAATTAGAGCTAGAAACGCCTTATTTCGTTTCGTTCCCGTTCTTCATTTCCTTCTTCTCGCATACAAGGGGGACTTATCATATTTAGAATCTCTCTGCGGTGTGCTCTGTTTACTATTCTTTCGTACTCTCTTCTCTTTACCACGCGATAGGTCGTCAGCGAAGCGTGAGCGGGCGCGGAGAAGGAAACGCCAAACACTTCGGCCTAACGGGAATGAGCAACGACGAAATGACAAGATGAGGTGCTCCGGGCACCCCCGAAGGGTAGAAGGTTTTGGGCCTGTAGCTTTCCCCGCCCCCCCTTCGTCGGGTGGCGCTTGTGGGGGGCGTGTGCCACCAGAAATCGGGCTTGAAGCTCTCGCCTTACCAACGAGCCGACAGCTGATGGCTGTTGGTCACGACTACTACCAAAAAGCTCCAATGAAGATGAATATTTCACATGGAGGAGTGTGCATCTGTATGTTGGGTGTTCTTCTGTCGTGCGACCCGGCGGCTTATGTGCGACCTGTGGCCCACGCCTCCTATTTGTTCAGGGCGGGCGGCGTGAACTCTGATTCGATCCGGGTATTCAATCCCGCCGCTGAGATGCTCAGTTGACTCCTTAACCTTGATAGGAAGATGGCTTATTCAATAATTCGTGCATAAGGGTAAGGAACTTTGGATGAACTAATGCGAATGGGTGTAAGCTTCGCTGCTCGGAAACACCCAGTGCTGACCACACTGAGAGACACGAAAGCGCAGGTAACGCCAGTTGGCGAAGCGGCGTTAAGCATCCCTAGCGGTACGAAAAGAGAGGTCGTGATGATATCATCTACGTCCGTACCGCTCCTCGTGGAGTAGATCCCGCATCCAACCAAGTCTTTGACCAGGGAACGGGCGAATTCCCACTACCGCTGGCAGGCCAGCCGGGCCGTGGGCGCGGTGGGAATGGGCTTCCCAAAAAGCCAGCCCCGGGCGCATAGAATGAAGGGGACGGCCCTAATGTTGTGTTGGCAAAACGGGTTGCGGGCGGAGAAGAGCAGACGTGGGGACTCGAGTCGGGGCGCAGCGTAACTAGGAGAGCCATTCCATTTAGGGCGAGACAGAATGGGCGGGCACGAGCGGTCTGGTGTCCGAGCCGGACGACGACTACTTCACTTATTAGATTAGTATTAGACGCCTATCCGAATAGAAAGAACGCGAAGCGCTAGCGCTATAGGATCGGTTTTTTGGGGGATAAGCTTGTGAAGAAGCAAGCTTATCCCCGCCCCGATCGGCAGCTGCCGGGTCTCCCCATCTCTCCTAAACTTCCCCCGGTTTTCGGCCCGAGCTGTATGAGGCAGAAACTCGTCCCACGTACGGTTCGGAGGCCGAGCCCTACCCCAGCAGTAATGGTGCGGCTTAGGTCAACTAACACAAAGAAGATACAGTTCACTCAACGATTGCCTTTGGGTTCCGAACTCCTTATGGGGAAGGAGCGTTGTTGTTTGCGAGGTCTCGATCATTTACATGGACCCACTTTTCATTCCATTTGTGGAAATTTGATGATCTATAAACCGTCCCTAACGAACGATCGGCTCATGTTTGAGCATGATGAATCACTGCGTGCCGACGTGTTGCCAATAAGCTTTCCGGCCTCATATGAGAATGGAAAACTGGAGCATTTTCTGCATCGGTGGATGAAGAATCGCGAACATAATAATTTCTGGTTGACCATGTTCCCAGAAAAAAGATACTTTCGAGAAACGACGAGCACGACCGAAGTGGCTATACATACAAATCTATTTACGGATCTATATGCTTCGATTGGAACTGGAAGTTCCAGAACAGGCGGCTGGTATACCACCATAATGAAACTGCCTTTTATTTTTTTTATTCGGATAGGATTTATGTTGGCTTCGTCGGGAGGCTCGCGTAGTTTGTTACGTCAGCTCCAAAAGGATAAGTTGCGTTGGAATCGAGAAAGTTCCGTGGAGTTCATAATTGCATAAAAGGAATAAAAGTAGTGGCTGCGGCGCGTCGAGGCACTTCTTCGATGGTCCCCGTCCGCCCGGCCTGCCGGCCCGATCTGAAGAATTCATGGGTCGGCAGGCGGGCGAGACAGAATGGGCGGGCACTACTAACCAAGCCTAGTTCTCGCTGATAGGCGCTGGTAGCTTGCTTCCAAGCCTTGCCTTATATAATAGTTGTTTGTTGCCATGGTCCGAAGGAGCCTTAAGCACTTGTACAATGCTCAAGTCAAGGCTCCATCCTACTCGTTGTCCAGAGCCTTGACCTTTTTATTATATTAGTCAAGCGTGCCATATATATTGAGGGAAGGAAAAAAGGGGCCTCTTTCCTCGCCCGATGGTAGAGGTCGATCCCCGCCGTTGGCGCCTTCGGTGCCTCCTTGTGGTCCTTCTCTTTAGCTTTTCCTCGGCCTTTAGAGCTAGTTGATAGGCCACTTTCCACATCCGCGATGCATCGGGATTTCATCTTGGATTTTTAACCTCAAGCCCTATCAAGCAAGGGATTCTTCGTCGGATTCGTGCAAGCCTTTGCGAATAAACAAAGGGTCAAATTCCGCAACTTGTTAGGAGTAGGGGCTTTCTTGTACGCTTCTCTCCCCCCTATCCTTTAAACCGAAGTGGAACCCTTGGAACAAGCTTTGGGTCTAAATCGGAGGGTAGAAATTTCTCCCGATCGCATATTGTCTCATGTACTTCCCGTTGCCTTTCCGCTCACGCCTTGCTTGGACTTGATCCCACCAAATTGAGGCATGACCCGTGCTCGGGAATTTCACCTTCGCATACCTCGGATAGTTCTTTCCAATCAAAGAACTTCTCCACGCTACTTAGCCAATCAAGAAAGTCCTCGGGATGCAATCGGCCATGGAAATCGGGAACGTCCACTTTGATCCCACGATCTTCCTTTTATTTCGAAGCCCTTTTTTCCCGAAAAAGAAGACCTGGCTTCTTCTTCTTTCTTATTTTACGAATCCGGCAAGCGAAAAAAAAGCCTTTCTTCTCTTGAGTGATTGCTTGAGTTAAGCCTTCTTGACGAGTTTTGAGTCTCGATTTTCAGTACTTGGATGATCTTTCGGGTCTTAGTACATTCCATAGGCTTTTCCCGTGCTTTTCCGAAAGAAGCATCCGGAAATGGCTTGTCATGGGCTTATGCGATGAAGAATGATTTGCTCGGGAAAAAGAATCTTGTGCTTATGCGGATGGGTCGCTTCAATTTCCCAAGACTAGAGAAGGGGATTTTCCTACAAAAGAAAGAAAAGTGCTTAGCTTCAAATGGGATGACTTGTGTACTTCCTTTGAGCCCCATATACACCGTCACCTCTTTTGCAACTGCAAAAGATTTTAGGGATTACATAGGTAATCTTGATTCTCAGGACGATTCTCCACCTTCTGGAAGCGCCGCTGGTGCATCAGGCCAACGAGACATGTCCAAGATCGCCACTATTGCAAGAAGCCGGGTCACATGATTGCAGACTCTCGCAAGCGGCAGAATGCAAACTCTCGTCGACAGTCAGACACAGCTCCTCTTGCTGCTCCCCCGGGGGCACCTACTGAATCGGAGACTTTCCAATCCCCTTACTCCATAGGGCCTCCGCAGCATTACTTCTATGATCTTAGGAGCACTCCCACGCCCGACATAGACAGTTTTACCCCACGACAGCGGAAGCAGATTCAGAGGTTGAATCTGTCTTGTCATATCTCTTCCTCCTCTGTTACAGGTATTTGATCCCCTTTACGCTTACAACATAGGGGGCTGCTTACTTTCTTCGGGTGCATCGAAGAATATAATATGACTGGTCATTCTTCACTTCTTTCTTCTCTTTGTTCTCCATCTGAGTTCCTTATTGTTTAAACTGCAAACTCCGAACAATTCCCTCTAGCCAGTCCTGGTACTCTCTCTCGTTATCATCGGATATGTTCTGCTCTTTTTCATCTTCGCGCTCTCTCAGTGAATCTTCTTTCCGGCTTGCAAAAAAAAATGCTTATATTCACTTCTCTCCTACCTCCGGTCTTGAACAGGATCATGCGATAGGCCCTTAAGGGGATTGGGAAGGACCGTAGAGTTGTCAAGCTCTCTTTTTTGGATAAACTTCGTTTACCTCAGTCTTTTGCCTTTTCTGCTGTGTCTGGTGTTGTTCCCTCCCCCTTTTTGTTGTGGCATCATAGATTAGGACATGTCTGCAGCCCAAGGCTTAGATATTTCATTTCTACGAGTCTGTACCTAACATTGAGATTTCTACTTATATGGTTGCGGGGGCCCTTCCTTTTTTAAATAAGCTCTTTCTACTTCTCCTTTTGATCTTGTGTCCGAAGTCCATCCTGCCCCTCTGTTATCGAAAGGAGGATCATCCGTATATGTTATTTTTAACAGAACAATGAAAAAAAAAGGTTTCTGTTCGGGGTCTCCGCTGCCTTCCGAACTCTGCTTGCTTCAACTCACTTCACTTACAAAGCGCTTTCCCAACGATCCTGCCCCCACACTCCTCAGCAGAATGGAGTTACCGAGCGGAAGCATCTCCATATATTGGAGACAGCTCGCTCTCTCTTGCTCCCAGCTTCTGTCCCTAGTTTATTTTGGGCTGAAGCTGTTCTGACTGCCGTATGCTTTTTGAACCGAATACCTTCCTTTGGTCTGTCTCTTTTTGAGAGAAGATTGTCTGCCCCTATGAAGAGCTTCGAGTCTATCGGGAGAGGATGTGGCCCCCGCGGCTTCGTCTAGAGCCGGGCGTCAAGCCGTGTAGGAAGACTCGCCCTAGCCACTATAGCGACCCCTGAGAAGCACCCTCCTCCGTCCACTTCCCCTTTTCTGTGTGCCCAAAAGCCCGCCCGTCCGGTTTATGAGCCCCTTTCCGATTCCCTCACCCAATCTCATGAGAACCAAGCCCAGCAGGCCCCGCCTTAACCTGCCCCCAGACAGCCAGCCCTCACCAGGCTGCTGGCATTGCTAAATGCTCCGCCACGAAGCAAGCTCTCCCGATCCCGAATACGACAGATGCGGAAGTGGCTAAAGAAGTCGGAGGAAGAAAGTCGTTGGGCAATTGTATGCCCGAGGGTACATTATTAGTATTCTGAGAATTGGCAACATTGATAGGGGTCGGAATACACTTTTTTAGATGTAGCTATACTAAAGTAAGTAGTCGGCCTAACGTTCGGTTCCCGTAACCAACTTTTTCTTTTCTTTCAGAACCTTATGTTATGTACTTTTTCTTACTTAATCCATACTTTTTTACTTTTTCTGAAGTGTGGGGCAAAGGGTGCCCTCTACTTCTACTTCTAACTAAAGGCTAACTGCAGGCATTGAAAGCAAATAAGGAGCCCCGCCCGTTTGAGTCGTTGCGAGCCGGAAAGCGTACCGGCAGTTTGAGTCGCGAAGGGGCCGCTTGCTTAATTAATTATTATTATAATTGATAATAGATATATAATTATATCTATAAAATCTATAAACTAAAAAAAGAGTTTTTTTTCCAATTGTTCATTCCTGGGAAGAGGAAGAAGCAGATAGAGCAAAGGCCTCCTCTTTATTTCCGTCCGCTCTTCCCGAAGTGAGCGAATTGCATGTATAGATCCGTAGGGGCTTATAGTTTAATTGGTTGAAACGTACCGCTCATAACGGTTATATTGTAGGTTCGAGCCCTACTAAGCCTACCACCCCCTTCTCTTCACCCGATACAAGGCAGTCGAAGTCCTCGCCACCCTGCGGATCTCAATCTAGCGACGGCACCTGGAACCACACTGCTGCCGCTGCCCTTCGGGCACGCCTCCTACGCTGACCACTCACCTACGCTCTTGCAGCATGCCCCCTTCTGGCAATATGGCTTTCGTAAGTAATACGTGAAGCGGCTGAGCGATAGCTCTCTTCGATCGCTATATTCTTGCGATAGCGAAGGCGTGGTTCATCCTCTAAGAGAGAGTAGATGCGGATCGAAGATCTTCGCGAGACGGCCCAAGCGAAGATCGGAACTCGAAGGCTTGAGGAGCTGCCGGGAAGCCGTGGAGACGGCGGACTCGCCAGTCAGGCACACCCTGAGGCTGACTACAGCAGACCGGGAGGTTACAATTCCCGTTTTCCTGTTTCAATTTCCGGGAGTGAATGTAGGAAGTGTGGACGGTGGATCAGGTGTGAACATTCAACCTACAGGCTTCTTAGCCAAAATAAAAACAACAAAAAAAGATGCACGGTTTGGTACCTTTAGGATAAGTGGGGGAAAAGTATAATTTGAATCTCTTCAAAGCGGAGCTTTTCGTTCATCGGCACACTCAGACCTAGAAGAGAATACCCAGGTGGGTTTAGGAGAGTTCATCTGGTTCAGAATTTTAACCTGTATCCCCGTAAGACCCAACCCAGTGAACTACCATTGTTCGATCGTGACTTTGTTAACCCGGTTCACCACGAAAGGGCTACATCCGGGGTAGAGATCACCAACTCAAAGAAGATAAGGGATTTCCTTTCATTGACAAAGACTTCCTGCGCTGGTCCACAGCTTCTTTGTGATCAAGGATCGCCATCAATCACTCTTTGTCCCGAGCTAACTCTCTAGATGTTACCGGTTTCGGTGGAGAAGAAAGAAGGGCCGGGGGCGTTGCAGAGACTTACGTATATCAAAAGTAATTCACGTAGTCCAGCTTTCATATACATAGCCTATGTTGGGCTAACTTTCATATAGTAAAATAGTAAAGTAAAAGGTAAAAAGGTGGTGGGGTCATACCCTTAACCAAATAGGGACTAAAGAGAGTATCCTTTTGGCTTTTGCTCTCCGGACCATAGCAAACAGATTCAGAAAAAGGATTCAAAATGACTAATTATTTTAAATAATTACCTCCCTTTTTTATTTTAGTAGACCCGAGGAACGAACGAAAAGGAACGCATTGTACGTCCACCCTTGTGGAATTAGAAGACGGGGGATGTACTCCATCTATACGATGCGGGCTCACTGACGAGGGGGAAAATCAGAGTATTCTACTTTTTTGGCGTGGTTGTAATTCACTGTTTAAGCACCTCCCTAATGACATGCCCTTCCTTTTTTCGCTCGTTGTGTTGTAACAAGATGAGCAACTAAGCCACCCGAAGCATAGTCATCATCCGATTCCTACCTTTCTATAGAATCTTTCTGGGAGAAGAAGAAGCAAAAGCCTAAACAAGGTTCTTGCTTTGAGTCGCCAAATGCTTGATTGATTGATAAGATGGGGCTTCCATTCAAAGAGAATAAGGGTTTCCCGATGTACTTTTATCTTGGCAAGACTCCAAGCGCGCTAAAGATTGAAGCATCTGAGGCGAGCTAACGTCTTTCCCACACGAAAAGGATGCCCTTTCTTTTTAATAATTGGATTTTTCATTTTATCCCCTGATGTAATCAAAGACTTTATCGGGGCGAGGTTGCTCACCGTAGGGAAAGTGAAACTCCCTCTCCTAGGAATCATTTCAATAAGAAGGACATTCATGACCTATAGAATAGATACGACGGTTAACCTCACCGCTTTGCTGCTTAGGGGAAAGTCTTCCGATCATTGGATAACCCTGTGTTTCTTCAGAATTATGACGAATATTAACTTGATTAACCTTAATGGATATGGATTTTATTATGTTGAAATGATCTCCTTTCACCGCTTTCGAGTAATGTAATCTTTACCATTCCATTATTCACCCTCGGGACTACCCGGTTGTTGAATCTCGTGCAAGTTAGGTTGTGGTTGTATTGGCTGCAAGCGGAACGTAGGCGCTTTAGGTGTGTGTTGACCATGCACTCTCGCGTCATGTAATGTCGTATGTATGATAGAGGTGGTGCGGTGATTGACCTCAATGCTAATGGTTATCCCCAAGGGAGGCTATGATTGTACCCGGATAGAGATGATGGTCTTCCTCTGATGTCTCCAAGCCGGCCAGATAGGCGAAGCAGCCAGTAGCAGTCTGTTCTCGCCTATCGATAGATAGCCAAGCTCAAACCATTTGAAACTTAATTGCGACTTTCTTCTTGTTATTGATAGAGTGGTATTCTCCGCCCAGGTGGAAGAGAGAAGGAAAAAGAGCACAAAGGATTTACAAGTCTAATGGGAGAAGAATGGCTGACACGTTGACTGCCTTCGAGACTATAAAATATAACCTGGGCAACCGAAAGGCGTTAGACGGACTAACGGCAAGCGAGATAAAGAAAGCTGCTGGCCGTTGCTTATTTACTTTTAGTAAGACTAAGCAAAATTCGATGCATGGTTGCTTACAAGAGCTTCTATCTGTTCTTTGCTGGAGGAAACTTCTATCTGGCCTCTGTACGCTACTTTCAATCAGAAAAGAAAAATGGAGAAAGAAGTTGTCCCCTCTTCTCTGGTAACCCGCCACCGCATATGTAGAAAAAGAGGGGGCGGGGAAGGAGGAACAACCGTTTTACTTTGGCACATGAGGTGGGCTAGGTAACATAATGGAAATGTATCGGACTGCAAATCCTGGAATGACGGTTCGACCCCGTCCTTGGCCTCTGGGAGTGGCGAACAGCACGGAACTTTAATTAATCAAATGGCATAAAGGGGCTTTCCTTTGTTAGAAATCCACAGACAACATTCTGGAACTTCCAAACCAAAGGAATGCAACATGAGAAGGAGCTTTTTACGTTACGCTTCAATAGAATGAATTCGGTTAAGGGTAGAATACGCCCTATGGTCGATCGAAGGTCCTGTGCCACTTGAACTCAAATCTATCTTACCTTCAATCCATCTTTGTCTAGCCGGCTCATAACAAAATGTTAGACCGGGCTGACACAACCGAATTGGTTGAGGAAAAGCAAACCCCAGCGACCAAGCACTCCTGCCCCCAAAAGCGGAGACCGAACAGCCGCCAGGTTGTCGAGGACACGTCTGAAGAGGAGGCGGGCGCCCTCTAAGTTTACCACCCTACCCACTACTGGACTATGGGGGGCAGGCAGGCGAACGGGAATCGACCGAGAACCCGAACCCCTTGACTGACTGACCCCTTCATACTCGAGGGTCGGGGATGGATGGAACCAATCAGAAGTGCAAATCGCGCAAGCGAAGCGACCGCACCGAAACGACTCGGACTCGTGTCGGAGGAGTTTTGAGCGTGAGCTACCACTCATGCAGCGGCAAGGACCCGCAGCTCTCGAGGGGCCACCAACCGCCCGAATCGCTCCTTTACTCAATGGATAGCGCTTATCCTCTTTCAATCAACAAAATAGGAAATGGGGGAGAAAGAAAGAGAGAAAGAGGTCTTTATTGAAGAGGCTTTGCACCTGAAATAGGACTAATGAAGATCCAGAAGAATGGGTCTGGGCTTTCGAAAAGATGAAGATGCAAAGATGCAAAGGGTAAAGAGAAAAAGTTTTTTGAACAACCAACCGGGATTATAGCTCGCCTACTTAGAGCAGATGGAGATTCTCGGACGGGGAAAAGAGGGACTCGACATCTATTAAACAACACCAAGAACAAAGCCATACCATGCCCTCGGGAGAAACAAGAAGCATGGCATGAGATTCGCGGCGGAAAAAATTCCGATAGCTAATTACGGATGGAGGGCCGCACAAAATCAATGTTGAATCAACAATCATCGAGAGGTTCTGAAAGAAAGCGAGATCGAGACCAGCACCTTGTATAGGTTGGGGAAAAGCCCCTTGTATAGGGTTCCAAACCTATGCTTCTTCAAATATTCCATAAATAAAGGTAGGTTCTGAAAGAAAGCGAGAAACTTGACTTTGAGAAAGAAGGGGGCGCGCTAGCTTACTAATAATAAAGGGCTTTTTCAGGAATCTATTCTATGATTGAATAGCAGAAGTGCTACTTAGTTGTAGAAACTCGGAGAGACAGACAGAGAGGGGACTCTATCATACCTGCTAACTCCTAGGATGAGAAGTAGGTCCGGCAGGAATAGTTCCAGCCTTTGTTGCCCCTCGGTAGAGTGAGTCTACTTATACTTAGCGAACTGGCAGGACGCGGAGATCGATTGATCAATATGAATCTCGAGAGTGGATGGTTGACCGCCGCCCCCTTGTCCTGGAGGCTCTCCGGCCGGGGGCTATCGTAACCTTTTCTCCGTGACGAACCCATTTTTTTTTCGGGTGGAACGAGAGTCGGCTTCCTTAAATCCGTTGTTCCTCAGTAGCTCAGTGGTAGAGCGGTCGGCTGTTAACTGACTGGTCGTAGGTTCAAATCCTACTTGGGGAGATTTTCTAGTTATCGCTTTTATGACCTAGCGACCCTCCTTAGTTTCTAAACTCGCGGAATCGCGGGACATCAAAAGTGGTAAGTTTATTGTTGGTTTTTTTTCCTAACTTTTTTATGGGGTTCGTTCAATTCTTAGGGAGAAGAAGGATCCACTGGGAATGAATGGGAAGACTGGAGCAGTCTCTTCATTAGCCGGAAGGACCACCGAAGAACGAACAAAAAAAAGGTGACTGTTTAGAGAGGATATATGTAGTCCAATGGCTAAAGCTCTGCCAGCTTCTTGTAGACCGAACTCTCTTCTCTTTAGGCTCAGAGTGGTAGGGTGGTAGAATTCTTCTTCGCGCAACGAAGTTCTTGGTAATTAAGAAGGGGGAAGGAAGATCCCCACTTATTTCATTCAGTGCCTGCGGTGAGGCGCGACCCACAACAAACAAAAGGGGGAAGCTTGCTGTAGCCCTATTTTTGTAGACTAAGCTTGGTAAGCGTAAGCTATTTAAGTAGACTCGAGAAGGGTAGGCTCGCAGCTTCGCTCAGCGGAAGAGCCTTACTATTATATTAGTAAAGCGCTAGCGCCCAACCTATAGGCTTTGAAGGGATAGGGGAAGGGAAGAAAACACAAAGATGGTCACCCCTTTTAGGAACATGGCTCGTTCATTCACTTTCTCATGAACTCGCAGCTTCGCCAGAAGCGACGAAGGGGGGAAGCTGTCTACGAAGCTTTGCCCCTTGCTTTACAGAGATTGTTATGAACTGACTAAATGACTAGATTCTCCCGGAACGCTAGCTAAGCTAATAAATAGTATTAGTTCCCTTCAATCAAATCAATATTTTGATTGATTCAGGGCCTTCTTAGAACCCATTGAGGGGGGCCTCGGCCCGGGAAGGGGAGAGTGGCCGAGTGGTCAAAAGCGACAGACTGTAAATCTGTTGAAGTTTTTCTACGTAGGTTCGAATCCTGCCTCTCCCATTGTAGACTTCAGAGAAGAGAAAGGAGGCATTCGCCAGCGTAGGCCGAGCGACGCTCTTTCTTTTTTTTGGCCGCGCCGTGAAGTTCAATTGTATCGTATGTTAGTTAGAGAGGTTGGGGAACTACTACGATCTATAGATTCCCCATCTATATTCAATCCCAACGAGAATAGAAGCGAGTCGCTTCCGGCTTGGCTTGTAGTCGTATTTAGCTTATGTAGTGGTCGGCCTTCCTACACGCGCGCGCCCGCCAGAATGCCCCCTTGGTTCTGGACGAAGCCAAGTCGATACATACGATAGGCGAAGGCCGGGAACGCAAGTTTGATCGAAGCGCCAAAGGCACCGAAGGTGAAGAAAAGGCTCGGGATGGATTTAGGAGTCTTTGTGCGAGCCGTATGCGGTGAGAGTCGCACGTACGGTAACGAGGGGGGTTCGCGTCTATACGTGTAGTGTGGTGGTTGGGCCTACCCACCCTATTTGTTCCATGATCTATGGGTCTACTGGAGCTACCCACTTCGATCAATTAGCCAAAATTTTGACCGGATATGAAATCACTGGTGCTCGATCTAGTGGTATTTTTATGGGGATTCTATCTATCGCTGTAGGATTCCTATTCAAGATCACTGCAGTTCCTTTTCGGGCGGCTGTAGGACGGACGGCCGCCTATAGGTGGTAGGGTAGGGTGGGTGGTACCGCTCAGATTGCGGCCAATCTTCCTAACCGCGCGCGGGCCGGGCTTAGAGCGCGTGAAACTCATCACTACCTCGTAAGGGCGTTGAGACCATAGCATGTTACACGAAAGCGCCGCTTTCTCTGGAGTGTTGTCACACAGCAGCCCGCCTAGAAGAGCCACTCGCTCTGTAGTGTTGTCACACAAGATAAGCACGCCGCCCGCCTGCTGGCCGGGCGAATCGAAGTTATCTTCCGGTCAACTGTCCACCCAGTCAAGTGCAAAAAACACAGTATAATCACGCAACGCACGCTGCTGGTGTGCTTCCTGCCCGCGAGGAAAGAAAGAAGAGCAACAAGGTTTAGTTCAGATTTGACTGTTTGCAGCATGGGAGCGGATTACCCAAAAAATCCCTGGGAACAATGAAAAAAAAAGATATCTCGGTAACTAAAACTATAGGGGGCTGTATTGGCGAGATCCAACGGTGAACAGCTGCCCAAAAGAAAAACCGCCTGGAAGTCCGAGGACCTTTAGTACCGTATCCTACCCCCGAACCAGCAGCCTTCGCGCCAAGCAAGACCGCCCTTGTCCCTTTCCTTTCTCCATCCCGCCCCTGTTCCAATAGAGTCTAAGGCAAAGCAAAAGTGGTTCGTATGCCTACTTTACCTACTTGACGAAAGGGAACGAACTTTGTTTCGTTTCCAGATTTTGTATTGAACGCATGGGGACCTTCAAATCATGTTTGAGCCCATGTATGTTCAAACCGCCCTATTTTCATTTTAATAAGGCTGAATGCCCGCCAAGTTCAGATAAGGGAATGCTTTCCCCAACCATTAAAGGGACGGGAAGGAAAACGCTTTCGGAGATAGATATTTTATTTGTTTTTCATCGAAAACGAGGATGGCCTACGGTGCTATCTGAAGGGAACACGCTTTTTCGACCGCGGTAAGTATGATTGCCGGGCCCTCTCCTCGTTCCGCCCGCCGGCCTATTGGGATAGCAGCCTTAGGGCTTTGCCTGCCCTTTAAAAAAGGCTCGGCCCGGGAAAGCGCTGGCAACAACAGAAAGGAAGGGGTCCATGTAGCTGCTGCGCCCGCCCCCTTCTTAGTCAATGGGGCAGCAGGTTCGGCATCTACTATAAAAGAGAGAATCCGCTTTCTTTCAGAACCTCTGCTAGGCAGCGTGTGGCCGAGAGCGGACCTTTTTGGATATATAATCCAAGTCGAGAGTGGAGTTACGGGAACAGCCGTCTGATGGAAAACAACTTTCACGTTCGGTTCAGAGAGCACTTTTTTCGTTGAGAATTCCTCGTTCCCTTTCGTGTGAATTCCCCTGCAACGAATTTCAAACTTGCGGGGCCCTATCTATTTATTCCCTCTCTCGAGCCCCGAAGAAAACCCCCTCCCCTTCGGACTCCACATCTCTTTTGACTCTATATATGTGGGCACCTGATATCTATGAGGGTTCACCCACCCCGGTTACAGCATTCCTTTCTATTGCGCCTAAAAT